ACGCAACGATGATTTTTTTCTACAAATCATAAAGATATTGGAACATTATATTTTATTTTTGGTACTTGAGCTGGGATAGTAGGGACTTCATTAAGAATAATTATCCGAGTGGAGTTAGGTCAGCCAGGAAGATTAATTGGGGATGATCAAATTTATAATGTGGTAGTTACAGCTCATGCTTTTGTAATAATTTTTTTTATAGTAATGCCTATTATAATTGGAGGTTTCGGGAACTGGTTAATTCCTTTAATGTTAGGGGCTCCTGATATGGCTTTTCCTCGTATAAATAATATAAGGTTCTGATTACTTCCTTTTTCTTTAACTTTGTTGTTAACTAGAGGAATAGTCGAAAGAGGAGTAGGTACAGGGTGGACAGTTTACCCCCCTCTTGCTTCTGCAATTGCTCACGCAGGGGCATCAGTAGATTTAGGTATTTTTTCGTTACATTTAGCAGGGGTGTCTTCTATTTTAGGATCAGTTAATTTTATAACAACGGCTATTAATATACGGGCTGCGGGGATAACTATGGATCGTATACCGTTATTCGTTTGATCAGTGTTTATTACTACTGTGTTATTATTATTATCTTTGCCCGTTTTGGCTGGAGCAATTACTATGTTATTAACTGATCGAAATTTAAATACTTCTTTTTTCGATCCTGCAGGTGGCGGGGATCCTATTCTTTATCAGCATTTATTTTGATTTTTTGGACACCCGGAAGTGTATATTTTAATTTTACCTGCATTTGGAATGGTTTCTCATATTGTAGTTCAAGAGTCTGGTAAAAAAGAGGCTTTTGGTACATTGGGGATAATTTATGCAATAATTGCTATTGGTATTTTGGGATTTGTTGTATGAGCTCATCATATATTTACGGTGGGAATAGATGTAGACACTCGGGCTTACTTTACTTCTGCAACAATAATTATTGCAGTGCCGACTGGAATTAAAATTTTTAGTTGGTTAGGTACTTTACAAGGCACTCAAGTAAACTATAGCCCTTCTTTATTATGAGTATTAGGGTTTATTTTTTTATTTACAGTGGGAGGTTTAACAGGGGTGGTATTAGCTAATTCTTCTATTGATATTATTTTACATGACACTTATTATGTAGTAGCTCATTTTCATTACGTGCTATCTATAGGGGCTGTTTTTGGAATTTTTGCTGGGATTGTTCATTGATTTCCTTTATTTACAGGTTTATCATTAAATCAGAAGTGGTTGAAAATTCATTTTTTTACAATGTTTGCGGGAGTAAATATTACGTTCTTTCCACAACATTTTTTAGGGTTAAATGGAATACCTCGACGTTATTCAGATTATCCAGATGCTTATAGAGCATGAAATATCTTGTCGTCAATTGGCTCAATTATTTCTTTAGTAGCTGTTCTAGGGTTTGTAATTATTGTTTGAGAGGCTTTTATTATAAGACGAAAAAGATTTAGATCTCTTTTTATACCTACTTCAATAGAATGGCAGCATTCTTTTCCACCTGCTGATCATACTTATGCTGAGATTCCTTTAATTTCTAATTAACTCTAAAATGGCAGATAGATGTATAGGATTTAAGCTCCTACAAGGAAGATTTCTTCTTTTAGAAGTGGCAAGATGAGGTTATTTAGGGTTTCAAGATAGTGCTTCTCCTTTAATAGAGCAGCTAATTTTTTTTCATGACCATACTATAGTAGTGTTGATTTTAATTGTAACGTTTGTAGGGTATATTATATTTTACTTATTTTTTAATTTTCTGGTTAATCGGTATTTATTAGAGAGCCAGGAGGTAGAAATTATTTGAACTATTCTTCCTGCAATTATTTTGATTTTTATTGCCTTTCCCTCTTTACGTCTTTTATATTTGTTGGACGAAATTAATAACCCTAGAATTACTTTAAAGACTATTGGCCACCAGTGATATTGGAGGTACGAGTATTCTGATTTTTTAGAGTTGGAGTTTGATTCTTATATAGTCGGGACAAAGGATCTTTCTGAATCAGGGTTTCGATTGTTAGATGTAGATAATCGGGTAGTATTACCTATAAATTCACAAGTACGAATACTTGTGAGAGCAGCTGATGTTATTCATTCTTGGACAGTTCCTGCTTTAGGTATAAAAGCGGATGCAATTCCTGGCCGATTAAATCAAATTAGATTTTTTATTAATCGACCCGGCTTGTTTTTTGGGCAGTGTTCAGAAATTTGTGGGGCAAATCATAGATTTATACCTATTGTAGTGGAGAGAGTGAGCATTAATAGTTTCTTGGATTGGGTTTCTTCTTGTTTAAAATCTTCATTTGGTAACTTAAATATAAGTGTAAGCCTTTTAAGCTTAAAATAGTAGTTTACTTCAAATGGAATAAAAATTAGTTAATGTGTATAATATAAGTTTGTCAAGCTTAAGTAATTTAAATAAATATTTTTATATGCCTCAAATATCACCTCTTTTTTGGGTAAATTTATATGTAATGTTTTTATTAAGTTTAATTTTAATATTGGCAGTTCAATATTTTTTAGTAATTTATTGTAAATCAGGCTCAGTTAGAGATAGGGAAATTAAATCTGAAAAACTTTGAAAATGATAGCTAGATTATTTAGAATCTTTGATCCTTCATCGAGAATTCTCTCTATCCCCCTTAATTGGATTTCCACTTTTTTAGGTTTATTATTTTTACCATTTATATATTGAGTTTCTCCTTCACGTTGAGTTATAATGTGACTAAAGTTTACTAAAATATTATATGGGGAATTCAAAGTAATTCTGGGTAGAAGTAATTTAGGGTTAAATGTAGTATTTATCTCTTTATTAACGTTGATTGTATTTAATAATTCTTTGGGGCTTTTACCTTATGTTTTCACTAGTTCAAGTCATTTGGTGATAACATTATCGTTAGCTTTTCCTTTGTGGTTATCTTTTATAATTTTTGGGTGAGTAAATCATACGCAGGAGATATTTGCACATTTAGTACCTCAAGGTACCCCTGGAGTATTAATGCCTTTTATAGTTTTGATTGAAAGAATTAGAAATGTTATTCGACCTGGGACACTGGCGGTACGGTTAGCTGCTAATATAATTGCTGGTCATTTGTTATTAAGTCTTTTGGGGGGAATAGGTCCTGGCATACCTTTGGGGTTTCTTTGGGTTCTTGTTATTTTACAAGTACTTTTATTAATATTAGAATCTGCTGTTGCAGTTATTCAATCTTATGTGTTTGCTATTTTAAGGACTTTATATGCTAGAGAAGTAAATTAATGTCAAGACATAGTCATCATACTTATCATTTAGTTGATATAAGACCTTGACCCTTAACTGGTTCAATTAGGGCCATAATATTAACTACTGGGTTAATTAAGTGATTTCATCAATTTAGGGCAGATTTGTTATATTTAAGGTTTGTAGCTGTAATTTTAACTATAATTCAGTGATGGCGGGATGTAGTTCGGGAAGGCACTTATCAAGGGTTACACACTGGAGCTGTAATAAGGGGCTTACGATGAGGGATAATTTTATTTATCTTGTCGGAGGTTCTCTTTTTTTTCTCTTTTTTTTGAGCTTTTTTTCATAGAAGGTTGTCTCCGGTAGTAGAGGTAGGTAGATATTGGCCTCCTAGGGGAATCCAACCATTTAATCCCTTTGGGGTCCCTTTATTAAATACTACTATTTTGTTATCTTCCGGGGCAACAGTTACGTGATCACATCATGCAATTTTAAATTCTAATCATAAGGAAGCTTTACAAAGCTTAATGTTAACTGTAGTGTTAGGTCTATACTTCACTGGATTACAGGCTTTTGAATATATTGAGGCGTCTTTTTCTATCGCTGATTCTATTTATGGTTCAACTTTTTTTGTAGCTACTGGTTTTCATGGGCTACATGTTATTATTGGTTCTTCGTTTCTTTCTGTATGTTTATTCCGACTTTATAAATGTCATTTTTCTTCTTATCATCATTTTGGGTTTGAGGCAGCTGCATGATATTGACATTTCGTAGATGTAGTGTGATTATTCCTTTATGTTTTTATTTATTGGTGAGGTGGTTAATTTTTTAGTATAAGTGTATATTTGGCTTCCAACCAAAAGGTCTAGAGTCTAGAAAAATTAATTTATATTTTAATAACTAGGATTTTATTTACTTTAGTAGTAAGAATATTAGTGATATTAGTGGCTTCATTATTATCTAAAAAGATGGTAATTGATCGTGAAAAAAGATCACCTTTTGAATGTGGGTTTGACCCTAAAGGTAGAGCGCGGCTACCATTTTCTCTTCGGTTTTTTTTAGTAGCTGTTATTTTTTTAATTTTTGATGTGGAGATCACTCTTTTAATGCCTTTAGCTTATATTTTAATAGTAACTAATATTTTTACTTGATTGTGTGCAGGTCTAAGATTTTTATTAATTTTACTTGTTGGTTTATATTATGAATGAAGTAAGGGGGCTCTTGAATGAATAGAGTAGAATTATAGTCAATTATGATTTATGATTTGCACTCATAAGGTGTCGGAAGACTAATTTTAATTAGAAAGCGAAGTTTTGCGTTTAGTTTCGGCCTAAATAATGGTAGTTTACCTCTAATTTGTTTTTAAGGTGTTAACATATTACATTTTCACTGTAAAGTTGAAGGTTTACTTCTAAAAATGTTTCCCCACCCCCCTTTTTTTGGGGTGGGGAAAAAAAAGGCGAAGAGGTTATAATAAAATTTCTTAAAATTATAAGAATTAAAATTTTACATGTGAGGAGAGCTTAAAAAATAAAATTTTTTATGTAGAAGGGGGAGCGAAAGATTTCACTTTAATATATTACTTTACGTACATGACAAAAATTAAACGTAGTATAAATAGAACGCAATCTTATACTAAGTTTCTCTCTATATTAGTTTCAAGGCTTACAATAGGAAAAAATATAGAAAAAAGTATTCTTCGTCAGAAAAGAATACTTTTTTCAGAGTATTTTTTTCTTGAACTCAGCCCCAACATTTAGGCTTGAGTCCATCTTCTCTATATGCTTTAAGATATACGAATTAAAGCTGTTCTTTATAATATTGACATCCTGATAAATAAAAATAAGATACAGAAGATCTTAGACGCTAGAATCTTAAGGAAATGAAAGAAGTAGCCCGATGTATTCATCTCTAAATATATAATATATACGCATTTCTAATAAATCAATGATTTATTCTATAAACTAGAATTATCTTAGCAATGGTTTAATAAATTAATTCACTGGGGGAGCGAAATGAAACTAATGCTTGTAAAATAGGATTAATTAAAAAATTTCTTAATGGAAGGGGGAGCGAAACAAAACTTGTGTGGGACCCGAAAAAATTTGATTTTTTGTTTTGGAGGGGGAGGAGAACAAATTTGTCTTAATATATTACTTTACTTAAATAATAAAAATAAATAAATTATAAAAAAGCACGATTTTATACTTATAGATCTTTTCATATAGATTTACTCTTATAATAGAAAAATATTGAGAGATTTTTAAATCTCTCAATATTTTTCTCACAAGATTCTATTTAATCTTCCGATCTTGTTCTCCTTGTATCATGAAGAATAGATCTTCTTCTTCCGATAATCTACATAATCAAGTGTAATTTAATTTATAATTATAATTAACTTACAGATTTAATTGTATACGGGAATATATTTAATTATTTTTATATTAAAGTGAATAATTTTATATTGAATTAAATGTATATATAAGGTGAAGTAATTGTTCATTATTTGAAAGATTGAAGTTGTGTATATTACATATAATGGAGTTCCACCAATCCTTAGAAGATCAAAACTTCTTGTGCTATTAAACACTTATATGTATATGAAATTTGAACGGAATTAAACCGCTCAAGAAATAAGTTAGAAGCTTTTTCTTAACCAGTAAATTTCCTTAATAGGAAATCATTTCAATTTTTCCATTAACAGTGGAATACCTCTATTTGGTTTCTATTAATAATTTCTTAAATTTTTGTGGGGTTGTTTAGTGAAAAGGGAATTGAGTCCGGGTGAGCATAGCTTTATAAAGTTTGGTTTTCGCTTTGGACTTTGTTTTATAATTATTTAATATATGTAAATTTTAGTGATGTGTATTTTACTAAAAGTAGGATAGGATGTTATGCAATATTTAATATTAACAATAAGGTAATTCTTGAGTTAGTAAATTATATTAAGTTTGATAAAATCTTGTGCCAGCAGTCGCGGTTATACTTGGGAATTAAGTGAAGTATATTAGTGGAAGTTAATAAATTGATGTTAGATAAAAGTTTATATTTATAAAGAGTGAAATTAGGTTATAAAATATAAAAGTTTATTTAAAAGTTAAAATAATGAAGCTTGAAAAATTAAGGTATGGATTAGGATTAGATACCCTAGTACACTTAAATTTAATTATTAAACACTAGAATATTAGAAGTTATATTCTTTAAATTTAAAAAATTTGGCGGTGTTTTAGTCTAGTTAGAGGAACCTGTTTTATAAACGATACAGCACGTATTATTTTACTTGTCTTGGTAGATCAGTTTGTATACCGTCATTATAAGATAATTTATGAGAAAATATTATTGAAATCATATTATTGAGTATATTAGATCAAGGTGCAGCTTATAGATAAGTAAACATGGGTTACAATAAAATTTATTTAATATGAATTAAGTATTTAAATATATTTATGAAGGAGGATTTAATTGTAAGGAGAGGAGTAGTGAGATTTTCTGATAAAAGCTCTAAATTATGTACATATCGCCCGTCGCTTTCATTTAAGGTGAAATAAGTCGTAACATAGTAGAGGTACTGGAAAGTGTTTCTAGAATTATCAAGGTAAAGCTGAAAATAAGCATCTCATTTACACCGAGAGGGGTTGTCGTGTAATTCGATATATTTTGATTATGAGATAGTTGTTAATTTGTATTAATAAGAAAAAGATTTTATTATATGTAGTAAATTAAATTGAATAATATTAAAGACTTAGTAAATATTACTGTAGAGGAAACTTGAAATAATTCAAGAATTAATAATAAAAAAGTAGTATTAAAATTACGTATCTTGTGTATAATAGATATTTAAATTTATGCATTTCTATTACAGGTCTCGAAAAAAAAATAGTTAAATTAAAAATTAAGTTTTTGTAGCAGAAAAATTTGTAATTTTATTTTAGGAGTGAAATATTAATCGGGTTTTTTGATATCTAGTTTTTTAAGAAGTAAATTTAAATTAGTGTTTTTATATAATTTATAAAAATAGTGAAAATAAGGGGGATTAGCTCTTTATTATTTAGTGTTATAAAAAAGTATTTTTAAGGGATTTAACTAAGCTTAAAATTAGCTAGGTTTATAAGGTGTTATAAGTGAAATCAAAATTAATAATATTTATATATTTTTTAATTGTTTATTAAAAATTATTTAGAAATATAATTGGAGTAGTTATAATGAGTATATTAGTATATAGTGAGGTAAGGTATTAATTTAAATTGGTAAAGGGATTTTACAGGGGGCTCTTTTTGTTTAAGGAATTCGGCAAAAATTATTTCTGCCTGTTTAACAAAAACATGTCTGTATGAGAGATTTATAAAGTCTGACCTGCCCATTGGAAAACTGAAAGGCCGCGGTATTATGACCGTGCAAAGGTAGCATAATCATTAGTTTTTTAATTGAAGGCTAGAATGAATGGTTGGACAAGAAATAATCTGTCTTAAATTAATATATTGAATTTAACTTTTAAGTGAAAAGGCTTAAATGATCTAAGGGGACGATAAGACCCTATAAAACTTTATATTTTAAGGTGGAAAATAATTTTATTTTAAAATTACTATTTTAAATTATTTTGTTGGGGCGACAAGGATATAAGAAAGGATAACTGTCTTTTATTTTTACAATAATATTTGAATTATTGATCCTAAAAGGGATTAAAGATTAAGTTACTTTAGGGATAACAGCGTAATTTTCTTTGAGAGTTCTTATCGACAAGAAAGTTTGCGACCTCGATGTTGAATTAAAGGTTCTTTATAGAGTAGAGACTATAAGAGAAGGTCTGTTCGACCTTTAAAATTTTACATGATTTGAGTTCAGACCGGTGTAAGCCAGGTTGGTTTCTATCTTTTAGGAATAGATTGAATTATTTTAGTACGAAAGGATTGAGTAATTGAAAAATTTTTATATTATTTTGGCAGAATATGCGTTAGATTTAGAATCTAATAATATAGGGAATCTATAAATAATAAAAATGCTTAATCATGGTGGGGTTATGCTAATTATAGTTGTTAATTATTTAATTTTAATTATTTGTGTGTTGTTAGGGGTAGCATTTGTTACTTTGTTAGAGCGAAAAATTTTAGGTTATATCCAAATTCGTAAGGGGCCTAATAAATTAGGTTTTTTAGGTCTTTTACAGCCTTTTTCAGATGCTGTAAAACTTTTTTGCAAAGAGAATATAAATCTAAGAATATCAAATTTTTTACCTTATTATATGGCTCCTGTGATAAGTTTGTTTGTTTCGTTAATTATGTGAAGGATTTTGCCTTATAGGAGAGGTTTATTTAATATAAGTTTAGGTATTTTATTTTTTATATGTTGTTTAAGTTCGGGGGTGTATCCTATAATAATAGCAGGGTGAGCTTCAAATTGTAAATATTCTTTGTTAGGAAGACTCCGTTCAGTAGCTCAAACTATTTCGTATGAGGTAAGGTTAGCTTTAATTTTATTGTCTTTTATTTTTTTAATTGAGAGTTTTAACTTTGGAGAGTTTGTTGTGTATCAAGAGGAGATTTGGTTTTTATGATTAACTATTCCCTTAAGGATAGTTTGATTTGCTTCAAGGTTAGCTGAGACTAATCGAACGCCGTTCGATTTGTCTGAAGGAGAGTCCGAGCTGGTCTCCGGGTTTAATACTGAGTATAGAAGAGGAGGCTTTGCTTTAATTTTTATAGCAGAGTATTCAAGAATTTTGTTTATAAGAATGATCTTTAGATTATTCTTTTTAGGACCAGATTTATTAAGTATTATTTTTTATATAAAGGTAGTGGGTGTTAGGTTTATTTTTGTTTGAGTTCGGGGAACTCTTCCTCGGTTTCGCTACGATAAATTAATACATTTAGCTTGAAAGAGGTTTTTGCCTGTTTCTTTAAATTTTTTAATTTGATGTATAGGAATAAAAATAGGGTTTTATTCTTGATTTTTAGTTAATTAAACAGGATCGAAGAATAGTTTAAAGGAAATAAAATATTAATTTTGGATATTAAAGATATTGTTTTTCTTCGATAATAAAAGTTGGAGAAACCTCCTATTAATGTTTTCAAAACATTTGTTTTATATAAACTAAACTTTAAATTTAATCATTTATCCCATAATATTGTTAAAATAGGATTGATAATATAGTATATAAAATATAAAGTGGATAAAATTTGGCCTGTTAAAATATAAGGAGTCTCTACAGGACGTGCGCCAATTCAAGTTAAAAGGACTACTACTGATACTAAATATCAGAAAGTGATTTGATTAATAGGGTAAAATGTTCTTCTTCGGAAAACAGAATTATGGGTGAAAGGTAAAATTATTAAGATAGCAATTGAGGCAACTAGGGCGATAACTCCTCCTAGTTTATTAGGAATTGATCGTAAGATAGCGTAAGCAAAAAGGAAATATCACTCAGGTTGAATATGAACGGGTGTAACAAGAGGATTTGCTGGAATAAAATTGTCTGGGTCTCTTAGAAGATAGGGATTCAATAAAGTTAATATGATTAAAGCTCATAGAAGGATAGCAAAGCCTAAGATGTCTTTAAAGTTGAAGTAAGGGTGAAAAGGTACTTTGTCTGTGGACGAGGAAATACCGAGAGGGTTGTTACCTCCTGTTTCGTGAAGAAAAAGAATATGAACCACTGTTAAGGCGGCAATAATAAAGGGGAATAGAAAATGAAATGAGAAAAATCGAGTTAAGGTGGCGTTGTCTACGGCAAAGCCACCTCAAATTCATTGGACTAAGTCTGTTCCGAGGAAAGGAATTGCTGAGAAGAGGTTAGTAATAACTGTTGCTCCTCAAAAAGATATTTGCCCTCATGGGAGAACATACCCTAAAAAAGCTGAAGCCATAGTTAAAAAGAAGATTAATACTCCAATTATTCAAGTGTGGAAGTAGGTGTAAGATCTATAGTAAATACCTCGCCCAATATGTGAGTAAAGACAAATAAAGAAAAAGGAAGCTCTATTGGCGTGAATAGTGCGTAGAAGTCACCCAAAATTTACGTCACGACAAATGTGAATAGTTCTTGAAAAAGCTATTTCAATATTAGGTGTATAATGTATAGATAGAAATAGCCCTGTTAAAATTTGAATGATTAGACATAATCCTAAAAGAGACCCAAAATTTCATATAATTGAAATATTTCTAGGGATTGGTATATCAATTAGGGACCCGTTAATAATTTTAAATAAAGGGTGTGTTTTTCGTAAAGGTTTGAACATTAATTGTTTGTTCGAAGGGGACTTGAATGAACATTAATAATCTTGACTACGGCAAATAAGGTTAATAGGAGGTATACAATAATAAATAGGGTAAAGGTCATTGAGGAGGAGTTATAAATAGTTCTAGTTAAAAGGGGTCTATTTCTAAGTTTATATATAAATATGATAGAAGAGCTTCTAATATTATATTTAGAAGCGATTAATAGAGGGTCAATAAAGAAGGAAACTAAACAAATAATACTTATAATAAATGTTAAGATAATTATAGGGTAAAGTGAAGCCTCAAAAATTTCATTTGAAGCGAGAGAAGCAACATAAATAAATAAAACTAGTATCCCTCCTAGAAAAATTAAGAAAAGAATATACGAGAATCAAAATGACCTATTAGAGAAGCCTGATGAAATACAGATGATAAGTGTTTGGGCAAATAATGTAAGTCCTATAGATAATGGATGAATTAATCGAGTGAATAAAACCGAAATAAAAAGGGTAATTGGAATAAAAAAGATAAGAATTTTAAAATTAAATTTTAAAGTTTTAAGAAAATAATTCAATTTTGATTTACAAGACCAAAGTTTTTTTTAAACTATTAAAACTAATGAATGCTTTAAATTTAGTTTATGTTTGTTCTTTAATTATGATGTTTTGTGGAGGTTGATCGTTTATTTCTAATCGAAAACATCTATTAAATACACTATTAAGATTGGAATTTGTTATACTAAGGGTATTTTGGGTTATAGTTTTATATATTACAAGAGTTGGGATCGAGATATATTTTGTATTATTTTTTTTAACTCTAGGGGTTTGTGAAGGGGCTCTTGGTTTATCTTTATTAATTTCTATTGTTTGTTCACATGGTAATGATTATTTTGGGAGATTTAATGTAGTATAATGATAAAGTTTTTACTCATAAATATAATAGTAATATTTTTAATTGGTAATTGGAGTATTGTTCAGTTAGTATTAATTTTAATATGTTTTCTTGTGTTTATAAGGTTAGGTCATGATTTTTATATATTTAATTTAGGAACTCAGTTAGGGATAGATTATTTAAGTATTATTTTGGTAATATTAAGAGTTTGAATTATTATACTTGTTATCTATAGGAGGCAGATGGTTAAAAAAACAAATAAGTTCAGGAGTTTGTTTCTATTAATAAATTTAGTTTTACTATTTGCTTTATTGATAACTTTTTGTTCAATAGATTATTTAATGTTTTATCTAAGGTTTGAGAGTTCTTTGATTCCTACTTTGATTTTAATTTTGGGTTGAGGGTATCAACCTGAACGTACTCAAGCTGGTATTTATATATTATTTTATACTTTATTTGCTTCTTTGCCTTTATTAATATCCTTGATTAGATTATATACAATAGGGGGTAGATTGACCATAGGTTTAGCTAAAATATGTGTGGAGGAGATCAGAATAATTAGAGTTTTATGATATTTTTTTACTGTATTAGCATTTATTGTGAAGTTACCTATATATTTATTTCATTTATGATTACCAAAGGCACATGTTGAGGCTCCTGTTGCTGGTTCTATAATTTTAGCTGGGGTTTTATTAAAATTAGGGGGATACGGTTTAATTCGTGTGCTTAGAGTGTTTGTTGAGGAAAATAAGGTGTTTTGTTGGGTTTGGGTAGGTGTTAGTGTACTTGGGGGTGTATTTGTTAGAATTCTTTGTTTACGGCAGGTCGATATAAAATCTTTAATTGCTTATTCCTCAGTGGCTCATATAAGGTTAGTTTTAAGGGGACTTGTTGTATTTAGGTGATGAGGTGTAAATGGGGCTGTAATTATTATAGTGGGTCATGGGTTATGTTCATCTGGTTTATTTTGCTTATCTAATATTATTTATGAACGATTAGGAAGTCGTAGTTTATTGGTAAATAAGGGTTTATTAAATTTAATGCCTTCTTTAGGTTTATGGTGATTTTTATTAAGGATTAGGAATATAGCTGCTCCTCCTACATTAAATTTATTAGGTGAGATTAATTTAATTATTAGTGTTATAAGATGAAGAAAAGTTAGTATGATTGGTTTAATTGGTTTATCTTTTTTTAGTGCTGCTTATACTTTATACCTATATTCAATTAGACAACATGGTTCGTTTTTTAGGTCATTGTATGCTTGCTGTTCTGGAAAATTAAGGGAGTATTATGTATTGGGTCTTCATTGAATTCCTTTAAATTTTATGATTTTAAAGAGGGTTTTGGTTTTGCCAATAATTTAATTTAAATAGTTTAATAAAAATATTGATTTGTGGTGTCAAAGTTATAAGGATTTATTTTAAATAATGACATGAAAATTCTCTATGCATTTAGTAAGGTTAATTTTTTTAAGTAGAGGTTCTTTATTCTGTTTGGGTATATCTTTGGTGAGGTTGCAAGGTTTTATAAGGTATGTAATTGAGTGGGAGTTATATTCTTTAAATTCTTCCTCAATTGTGGTAACTCTGGTGTTTGATTGGTTGAGTTTTATGTTTTTAAGATTTATTTTATTTATTTCTTCTATAGTAATATTTTATAGAGGAGAATACATAAAAGGTGACAAACATTATAATCGATTTATATACTTAGTTCTTGCTTTCGTTATTTCAATAAATGCTTTAATTGTAAGTCCTAATTTAATTAGTATTTTATTAGGTTGGGATGGGTTAGGGTTAATTTCTTATGTATTAGTGATTTATTACCAGAATGAGAAATCTGCTAATGCAGGTATACTAACTATTTTATCAAATCGGGTAGGGGATGTAGCAATTCTTTTAAGAATTGCTTTATTTTTTTCGATAGGAGGTTGAAATTTTTTAGTTTGAAGGTTATACACTAGTGAGGATATAGTTTTAATAAAAATATTAATTGTTGTAGCAGCTATAACGAAAAGGGCTCAGATTCCTTTTTCTGCTTGATTACCTGCAGCCATAGCTGCTCCTACTCCTGTTTCTGCATTAGTTCATTCATCTACTTTAGTGACTGCTGGTGTTTACTTGCTTATCCGGTTTAGTCCTATTTTTGAAGGATCTTTAGTTCAGTCTTTTTTATTGATTATTTCTTGTTCAACTATATTTATAGCAGGCTTAGGGGCTAATTTTGAATATGATCTAAAAAAGATTATTGCGCTATCTACATTAAGTCAGTTAGGGGTTATATTAAGAATTTTGTCTCTAGGGTTCCCTGATCTCGCCTTTTTTCATTTATTAACACATGCTTTATTTAAGGCTTTATTGTTTTTATGCGCAGGTGTGATTATTCATAGTTTAAGAGATTATCAAGATATTCGTATAATAGGAGGTTTAGTTAGCAGGATACCTTTAACTGGTGCTTGTATAAATTTATCAAATTTATCCTTGTGTGGGATACCTTTTATAGCTGGATTTTATTCTAAGGATTTAGTTTTAGAGGTGGCTTTTATAAGTCACCTTAATTTTATTAGTTTTATTATATATATTTTAGCTACAGGGTTAACGGTGAGTTATACTTTTCGTTTAATTTTTTATAGTCTTACTGGAGTAGTACATACAGGTAATATGAGAAATATTGGTGATAATGATTTTATTATAACTAATCCTATGTTAATATTAAGATTAAGGTCAGTTTTGAGTGGTGCGAGTTTATCTTGAATAATATTTCCTGAATATTATATAATTTGTTTAAGTAATTTTATGAAAGGTTTAGTATTGATTTTGTTAATAATTGGTTCTTTTGTTGGCTATATTTTAAATATTATAAGGTTAAATGGTAAATTATATAGTTTAGGTTTATATTTTTCTAGAAGATTTATGGGATCTATATGATTTATACCTTTTTTATCTAGGGTAAAATTAAATTATTATATATTGAAGTTGAGAGGAGACTATGATAAAATTGGTGATAAAGGGTGATCTGAATACTTTGGAGGCCAAGGTGGGTTTTATTCAATTATAAAAGGAGCTAATTATTTAGAAATAACTCAAGGTAGAATAGTTAAAGTTTATATGAAGAGGTTTTTTTTGTGAGTAATTATTGCTATTATTATATTAGTCTTGATTTAATTTATATAATTCAAATTAGAATATTGTGTTGAAGCCACAAAAGTGGTGTAAGGCCTGTAAATAAAATATGATGCCTGATAAAAGGGTAGTTTTGATGGAACTAATTATGTAAAGTTTACTCATATTAATGAAAGATAAGCTAAATAAAGCTAATGGGTTCATACCCCGTGAATGAGGATCAAATTTCTCTCTTTCCAGTGGTTTCTCCTTTTAGAATACTCTTTTTTTTTACTTTAGTCCTAGGTTTAGTGTTATGTATTTCTTCAGATTCTTGGTTTGGAGCTTGAGTAGGATTGGAATTAAATTTATTATCTTTTATTCCTTTGATTTCTTCTAGGAGAAATCGATATAGATCTGAAAGTATTTTAAAGTATTTTCTTGTACAAGTTTTAGCTTCTATTATAATTATTTTTTCAGCTTTATTTATTCTAATAATAGTAAATTTGAAGATAGTTTTTTCATTGTCTTTAATATTAAAGTTAGGAGCCGCACCTTTCCATTTTTGATTTCCTCAGGTAATGGAGGGTTTAAATTGAATTCAGGCTATGATTTTAATAACTTTTCAGAAAGTAGGACCTATAATTTTATTATCATATTTAGTATATGATAAATGAAGGTTAATTATAATTTTCACTTCTGCTGTAGTGTCTGCTGCGGTTGGTGCTATAGGGGGTCTTAACCAATTATATCTTCGAAAAATTATAGCATTTTCTTCGATTAATCATATATCATGAATATTCTTTGCTATGATTTTAAGGGAATATTGTTGATTGTTATATTTTAGAATTTATTGTTTACTTTCTTTTTTGGTTGTTGTAAATTTTTATTTACAGCAAGCGTATCATTTTTCTCATTTAATTAATAGAAGATTTCCATTAATTCCTAAGATTTTGTCTATAATAAGTTTATTTTCTTTAGGGGGATTGCCTCCGTTTTTAGGTTTTATTCCTAAATGGTTTATCATTCAGGAGATAATTGCTTGTAATTATTTTTATCCTTTAATGGTGCTTTTAATATGTAGGTTAGTAACTCTTTATTTTTATATCCGGTTAAGAATCTCTTTTTTAGCTTTAATGTTTCCTTTGAGTGGTTGAATTTTAAAGGACTACGAAGGAGAGAAAATAATAAATGGTATGATAGTAGTAAATTTTTTGGGATTGTTAATTCCTTCATTATATATAATATGTTAAGACTTTAAGTTAATAAAACTAACATCCTTCAAAGTTGTAAAAAAAAGAAATTCTTTTAGGTCTTAAGTTTTAGTGTTGACACATTTTCAAATTTGCAATTTGACGTTTTAAATTATTACTATAAAACCTAATAAAAAAGAAGATTCTTGTTTCTAAATTTACAGTTTAGCGCCTAGAGCTCGGCCATTTTATTT